ACATCACAGCAAAAATTATTAAAACACTTATGGCCCCCACGTAAATAAGAAGTTGCGCAGCAGCTACAAAATGAGAATTTGATAGAATATAGAATAAGGATGTACAAACAAGAACCAATCCCAATGAAAAGGCAGAATAAATTGGATTGGGAAGTAATACCACTCCCAGACCTCCTAATATAAGACCCGATCCCAGAAAGACTAAAAGAAAATCATGTATTGGTCCGGGTAAATCCATTCTATATATATAAATAGATAAATAAATCGAAATCTTTCATAACTTTAATTGACCTGGCCAGGAAAAAAAAAAAGAAGTCATTTTATCACACTTCTTCATTATTAATTAATTGAATTCAATTTGAACAGATGTGGATTGATCTAGATATAGTTATTGCACCTATTTCGTTCTTTATCCTAAAGAAATTTTTAAAATGAATATTATATATATATATTAATTTCAAATAAAATCAAAATTTTACCACGATTCTTACCAACAAACAAAACCAATCAATAGTTTGGAGTTGTAGTTATTCAACAAGCAAGAGCCTTATTCTTTTACATCAAAATGGAGTCTTATTAATTGGGAGTTTCTCTTGAATTAATTCTTTTTTATTTCAGGCAAATTTAAAATAGTTCGAGTCGTGTAATCGTTAATTATTGACATTGGTAAACGCCCCAAAGCAATTTGATTATAATTCAATTCGTGACGATCATATGTAGAAAGTTCATATTCTTCAGTCATTGATAAACAATTTGTTGGACAATACTCAACGCAATTACCACAAAATATACAGATTCCGAAATCAATACTGTAATTAAGCAATCGTTTTTTTCTAATATCCGTTTCCAATTTCCAATCTACAACAGGTAGATCTATAGGACATACACGAACACATACTTCACAAGCAATGCATTTATCAAATTCAAAGTGGATTCGTCCGCGGAAACGCTCCGATGTAATCATTTTTTCGTAGGGATATTGAATAGTTACAGGTAAACGACTTGCATGTGATAAGGTAATCATGAAACCTTGACCGATGTACCTTGCAGCTCGTACTGTTTGTTGACCATAATTCATGAACTCAGTTACCATAGAGAACATATCTTGAATTTCTATAAAAAATTTTATGCTTGTTTTGTTTCTTTCTCTTGTTCTTGTTTGAGACAAGTCGTGAAGATATAATATCGTATTATTTTACAGTGAAAGAAGTTGGGAAGAAGTTGTTAATAATAGATTGCCGAGAGATATAGGTAAAAGAAATTTCCACCCAAGATTTAAGAGTTGGTCCATTCTTAGCCTTGGTAAAGTCCATCTTGTTGTGATAGCAATGAATAAGAATAAATAAGTTTTAGCTAATGTAATAAAGATACCAATTATTGTTCCAAAGATTCTACCCGATTTATTTATTTCAAAAAAATAAGGAACGGCTATATACGGAAGAGAAAGATTCCAACCCCCCAAGTAAAGAACCGTTACAAATAATGAAGAAACTAGTAAATTCAGATATGAAGCAACGTAAAATAAACCAAATTTTATACCTGAATATTCGGTTTGATAACCTGCTACCAATTCTTCTTCTGCTTCTGGTAAATCAAAAGGTAATCTTTCACACTCGGCTAAGGACGAAATTAGAAAAACGATAAACCCTATAGGTTGACGCCACAAATTCCACCCCCAAAAGCCATATTTTGACTGCGCTTCAACTATATCAACTGTACTTGAACTGTTAGATAATTATAGTCGACGATAACATTACTGTTCGCAACGCTATTACAGAACCGTACATGAGATTTTCACCTCATACGGCTCCTCAAAGGTCACAAATAAATCTAAGACCTGTTTGTTTGCTATTATATATTTTGAATTATTTATCTTCATATATATATGTTTGTAGGATAGAATCCAAATCTATCGCGAGGTCCCCAATTAGACAATGGAATTCTGTCTGCTATATATTATTTTTTATAATTTTATTATAAAGTGCTTCTGAATTGATCTTATCTTTTAAAAATTTAAAAATTTTTGTTGAGTAATAACTTAACCTTTAAAGTTTTTTGTATAAATCTCAATAAAGATTTCAACCTAGCATTTTTTATTACGAAAAAAATGATACATTGCATTAGTTCATGAAACATTATAAGAATTCTATCTCTCTAAAAAAGAAAAAATATCTTTTTTTGTAGTGCAATTAAATTCTTTCGAGTTTATTTTTTTGTTCCTATTCTCCTTTCTCAGAAAAAGGGACTTTAAACAAAGCAAAGTAAAGGATTACTTCGTTCTTGATAGTTATTTACTTAATTGGTGGATAGGAACATACTCTGGATCGGAATCGTGGGGAGTACTCCTTCATCATTTCTACCAACATAAAGCCCCAATATAATCCCTTTTATGCTATGCAGTATCCACAGAAAAATCCTGTTGAATAACTTACATAATCTCTATTACGAATCCTTTGTGTACCTTGGTGTTCCTGACTATCCACTCTTTTTGGTCAAAAGG